CATATATGTGTATATTAATTCCATATATTGTATGGAATTGCCATCCCACCCAATTTGCTACATCTATTTGTTCCGATCAATCTGAAATAATTCTTATCTTAGGATTCTAATTCCTTTCCTTTTACTAATAAGGAAGAGGAAACCTCACCAATTTTTACCGCCCGAACCATGATATGAAATAAGTCGATAAAGCCTAAACCGCCTTTCTTAAATTAGAAACCAAGCTGTAAATGTCCAATATGTGACTCGCCCCAGCCAAAATCTTATTATTCATAGTCTCTCGTTAGACAACCACTATCTCTATATCATTTCTCATAGAAAGTGCGTATACACTTAACAAAACTACTTCTTCTTTGAACAGTAAAGAGGGAAAGAAATCAAAAAAAAAGTCCGGTCTTCCTCAGTATCCATCTATAAAGATAGTAAGAGCTCATTCCATTGATTGAAATAGAAAATTTCGGAAGAATTTTTGGTTGGAATAAATTTCCAATTATCTGAATCCTTTTCTTTTAGAAATACAAACACGGGAATCACTGAAATATCTCTTTGATTGAAAGAGTATGATTCATATCATAAATTACTCCATTGGAGTCCAATGGGATTCGAAATTTAGAGATTTTAAAAAGTTCAAAACGCGTTGCAGAACGATCTATAAAACAATTGATACGGTTTGATTCCTCAACTCAATTAGTAGTACTTCTAGAGCCCACTTCTTCCCCACACTACGAGTGAAAGGGAAAATGTAAAGACTACCATTAAAGCAGCCCAAGCGAGACTTACTATATCCATGTGAATTATGTCCCCTATCTCTATAAATACGAAGGAATTATTCCATTATTCCTCACTAATAATAGTGGAATCAATGGCGCAGAGTCAAAATGGGATTCTGACCAAACACTATTGAGAAACCAATCCAATAAATCGATTATGATTTCGAATCGGGAAAGATTAAACACAAGCAAAATACGTAGTAACATCCCAAGGGAATGGGGACATGTAGGAATAAGAATAATAAGGCCTATTCTTTTTTTGTTTTGTTGACCTTCGTAAGTAAAAACAGAAAGGGAGAAATCACTAAAAAAGAGAAATCACTATCTATTACAGACCTCTATTTCCCCATTTGATCTAATCCGGTACCCCCCTTCCCGATTATCGCTGTGAAAGAGGTAGGGGTTGCCGAAAAGAAATTCTTTCTTTTTGCCCCTTTTTCTATAAAGGGAAATTATCCATCCAATCTAATATTGATTGGATACCTGAGCACTCAGAGATTCTCGCGAGTCCGTCGTATATAAAGCAACTTCCACCCCCTTCCAAAACTATTAATTGAATCTGATTTCCTATCAGGCTCTACAATCTGATTCAAGATCCAGTCATTAGACACTTCCTTACTAATAGAAGGGAGTCGTGAAGTCTTGAGAGCCCCTGTACAAGTAGATTTTACTATTTCCTTGAATCCTAGATGCGAACGAGGATTCACAATCTTTTTGTTTAGAAAACCTTCAGACCACATGCTTAGAATCAAGTATTAACAGTCTGTTTCCTCTGCTTCTACCGGGGAAGAATTCTGCGAGTTATATCAGCAGAACCGAAGAGAAGAAGGGATTTCGGGTTTTTTGTTGATCAGGCGACACCCGGATTTGAACTGGGGAAAAAGGATTTGCAGTCCCCCGCCTTACCACTCGGCCATGCCGCCAAACTGATACAAAATAGATAAAAATTTTCCCGGATTACTGAAGTTTTATTGTACTTGCATTTTGACTCCTGTTTTACTTAATCCTTTTCCTAAAAGAAACCCTTTTGGATTGGATTTGTCCATCCCTTCGATTGATTGTATAGTATCTGAAAATCCACAATGCTAAAAACATTCTCTGGTTTTTCTATTGAAAATAAAATGTGAATTTTCAGCCGACAAACTTGAACCATTAACTATTGACTGCTTAGTTCGAATTCATGAACGATTCTGGGAGTTGAATCTCAAATTGTGTTTTCCTAATGACATAAGAAAATACAAATTGAGACAGAACTAATCAGTATTGATTTTTTCAATCAAAAAATCCTTCTCAATTTCAATTATAACAAAACATATGAGTATATGTAAACCCCAGAATAGAAATTGTTACACAGATATCTATTATTTAGATATGTTCTCGATAGGGAATTATCATAAAATTATCCTACTTCAATTTTGCATTAAATAGAAATTCTATTTTGATAGAGCACGACGCGGGTTGTCCCGAATAGAACCGGCAATAAAAGAGAAGTCGGATATTATAGCTATCTGCATATGTGTTTAATAAATGCAACGCTTCTTATACACTTCAAATCGTATTCTACTCAAAAATAAATAAAGTACAAATATCTCTCTTCTCTGCGAATCATTTTTTTTGAACAACGAAATCCCTAACGGTTAAGTGCTAAAAAAATGGATTCTATATTGTTTCTGATTTTTGTGTCTTTGTCTCCCAAATACCGAATCTTTTTATTTTTCTCAAATTAGAAT